CATCGATCAGCAAGAAGAATATACTGCTCTTAGAGAATGTATCACTTTGGGAATTCCAACCATTTCTTTAATCGATACAAATTGTAATCCCGATCTCGCGGATATTTCTATTCCAGCAAATGATGACGCTATAGCTTCAATTCGATTCATTCTTAACAAATTAGTATTCGCAATTGGTGAGGGTCGTTCTAGCTATATACAAAATTCTTGATTAATAATAAGATAAATAAATCAATTTTTTTTGAGGGAGGGGCTCCCTGTATTGCGATTTAAAAAATAGGTTACTACTCTTGAATCGTACAAAAGAAAAAGAGATAAAAGGGGATATTGTGTGATTAGTTTAGTTGGTATCCAAAACTAAAATATAAAATTCAAGTAAAGTAAGTAAAAAAAAAAGAGGGATCTTGAATCAAAATAATTTAAAGTTCTTATTTCTGTCAGAGGGCAATATGAATGTTTTATCATGTTCCATCAACACACTAATAAAAGAAGGGTTATATGAGATATCTGGTGTAGAAGTAGGCCAACATTTCTATTGGCAAATAGGGGGTTTCCAGGTCCATGCCCAAGTCCTTATTACTTCTTGGGTTGTAATTGCTATCTTATTAGGTTCCGCAGTTCTAGCAATTCGCAATCCACAAACCATTCCAACTGACGGCCAAAATTTCTTTGAATTTGTCCTTGAATTCATTCGAGACGTGAGTCAAACCCAGATTGGAGAAGAATATGGTCCATGGGTTCCCTTTATTGGAACCCTGTTTTTATTTATTTTTGTTTCTAACTGGTCAGGAGCCCTTTTACCGTGGAAAATTATCCAGTTACCTCAAGGGGAGTTAGCAGCACCAACGAATGATATAAATACGACGGTTGCTTTAGCTTTACTCACATCAGTAGCCTATTTTTATGCGGGTCTTAGCAAAAAAGGATTAGGGTATTTCAGTAAATACATTCAACCAACTCCAATTCTTTTACCCATTAACATCTTAGAAGATTTTACAAAACCCCTATCACTTAGTTTTCGACTTTTCGGAAATATATTAGCTGATGAATTAGTCGTTGTTGTTCTTGTTTCTTTAGTACCTTTAGTGGTTCCTATACCTGTCATGTTCCTTGGATTATTTACAAGCGGGATTCAAGCTCTCATTTTTGCCACTTTAGCTGCGGCTTATATAGGTGAATCTATGGAAGGTCATCATTAACTCTTTTTTTTTTCAAATATTCTTTCTTTTTTAAGTTAGCCAAATTATAGAATAGTTGGTTTACGTTATGTCAGAAACACTTGTATATGTGATATTTGATATTGACTAGGTATATATGAGTTAAAGATCTATATAATCTGCCCTACTACTTTTGTGAATTTCGATTTAGATAGGGCTTCGATTAGAAGTTCTTCCTTTTTATCTGTGAATTGGCTGAAAAAACGATAAAAAAAAAGAACGACGAATTCAAAGAATGGTTCAAAAAAAATAAATGGCATAAAAAAGTCGTATATATTATGAATTTTCAAAAATCCCGTGGATAGGAACTACTATCAAAGTAATTCTTATGATTCAATAATATTATTATATTATTTCAATTAAAGTTTTTGGCTATTTTGGCTGGATGAATCTTAGCGATTAATTCATTATAATTACGTCCTAAGTCATTGGATGATTGTATCATTAACTATTTCTTTATTTTGGTGTGAGGAACTTATCATGAATCCACTGATTTCTGCTGCTTCGGTTATTGCTGCTGGGTTGGCTGTTGGGCTTGCTTCTATTGGACCTGGAGTTGGTCAAGGTACAGCTGCGGGTCAAGCTGTCGAAGGTATCGCGAGACAACCTGAGGCAGAAGGCAAAATACGAGGTACTTTATTGCTTAGTTTGGCTTTTATGGAAGCTTTAACAATTTATGGCCTGGTTGTAGCATTAGCGCTTTTATTTGCGAATCCTTTTGTTTAATCCTAGAAATCAAAAAATTATGGATTTTTTCATAGTTTTTTTAATTCTATCAAGATTTAACTCCTACAATTATTCATTGAGACAACAATCCTTGGGAAGGACTAATTTGAGGATGGGGAATTAGCACATCGATTCGCTTTCTTCCTTCCCCTTATTCTTTTAGTTTAATGGAAACTTTGTTTTAAGGAGTGTTGCGAAAAAGGAGGTTTAGGTTTTTTGAAATTGACATAAAACTTGGTCTCAAATTCTAGCTTAATTCTAATAAGTCTCATTATTATTATTGAAAATTAAAAATTTTGGAAAATAAATTTGTAAATAGAATAGGTTTTTGATTCTGTTTACAAATATCCAAATAGGTAAATGAAATTATAAATTCAATTTTCTTTTTATTGAAAATAAAAAGAATAAAAAAAAAAAGGACAGAGTTCTTTTTTTATAGTTTAGCTAGAAGAGGAGATTATATGAAAAATTTAACCGATTCTTTCGTTTACTTGGGTCACTGGCCATCCGCCGGGAGTTTCGGGTTTAATACCGATATTTTAGCAACAAATCCAATA